TCAAAGGATTGGTTAATGCCCACAGCCGATGAATCCATTTTTTTCCACCCGTGTAACTCTTTTTTTTAGTGCCATCCATCTATAATGATTGATGAATCCAGAATTTTCAATCGGAACTAAACATATTCTATCAATTAGTTTTTTCTTACTGTCGTATCTGAGAAAAATAGAAACTTAGGTAAGTGTTTTATCAACAACATATGTAGCAAAAGAAAATATCTAATTTAGCCCTTTCATGCTTACTATAACTAGTTATTTCGGTTTTCTATTGGCTGCTTCAACTATAACCCCAGCTCTCTTGATTGGTTTGAACAAGATACGACTTATTTAAGATGAATTGAATGAACAATTCAAAAAAATGAATATTTCTCCGAGATTTCGGGTATTCTAGGTTCCTTCCCACGTCAGTTGTTAACTCTTGGTCATTGAGATTCGCGGACAATTCAGATTAATATTTAGAGATAGATCTTACCTTTCTTTTTCTACTATTAAACAAATTAAACAAATCGAAATGATTGAAGTTTTTCTATTTGGAATCGTTTTAGGTCTAATTCCTATTACTTTAGCAGGATTATTTGTAACTGCATATTTACAATATAGGCGCGGCGATCAGTTGGACCTTTGATTGAATAAGATTTTTTTTGATTGACCTCCTGCAAGGAGGAGGTCAAATTCAGGTTGCAATTCAACTGTGTTTTGTTCCGTTTTTTTATTGTGATTCGACATAACATAAATGGAATCACGCTCTGTAGGACTTGAACCTACGACATCGGGTTTTGGAGACCCGCGTTCTACCGAACTGAACTAAGAGCGCTTTCTTATGACAGGAGATACAATTGTAACGAAAAATATTTTTTTTGTACCTCCAATGCATTTTGCTTACATACCAATGTATGCAAAAATGAAAAAGGATTCTGCCCAATTTGAAGCGATTTCACTCAATTAATCCTTCGTTACTACCCATTAATAGGTAGGGATGACAGGATTTGAACCTGTGACATTTTGTACCCAAAACAAACGCGCTACCAAGCTGCGCTACATCCCTTTTCAAAATTGTTGTATAGTGTCATTGTACAAAATCCATGTCTTGTTTTCCACATCGTTATTTTCTCCTCTATCTAGAATAGAATTTTCTTGTAATTTCTTATTTTTGGTTTCATATAATAAAAGAATTATATACATCTGAAACCTAACGTAAAAAAAAAATACAAATGATCTTGAACTACAGCATCTGACCATACATGTATTACAATAAAGAAGGAGGATTTTCAATGCGAGATATAAAAACATATCTCTCCACGGCACCTGTGCTAACTACTCTATGGTTTGGTTCTTTAGCAGGTTTATTGATAGAAATTAATCGTTTATTCCCAGATGCTTTGTCATTCCCTTTTTTTTAATTCTAGTTATTGATATGCGAAAAAATAAAGAAAATTTTGGATACAATTATACGTGATGTGACTAAAACTCCGTCCCCCCCTTTTCATTCAGTTCTTTAGGATAGGAAGGAAAGAGAAAGTGTATTGTACCTCAGAAAAAATCCGGTGAATCTAAGATCCGATTTTGGAGAACAGAAATGGAAAGGGGAGTCCAGATCTAGCGCAGTCTGCACGAAATCAATCATAGCATAGAAAGAGGATCTTAAAATGAAATGCTAGGATTAGAATAGGAATAATTGATAGTTAGAAAAAAATTGTATTACTTACATTATTACTATATATTCTATTCAGATTAATTGTAATGGAATTAGAATTAAGAATTAGAATAAAATCTTTCGAAATGCAATTTCTAGCTCGTAACTTCTATTGATTTTTTTTTTGTTATTTTTGTATTCTTTGGTTCGGATCGAAAATAGAAGAGTTAAGTCGATTCAAAATGTAAAGGAGGTTCATGGCTAAGGGTAAAGATGCCCGAGTTATAGTTATTTTGGAATGTACCTGTTGTGTCCAAAATGGTGTTAATAAAGAATCGTCGGGCATTTCTAGATATATTACTCAAAAGAATCGACACAATACACACAGTCGATTAGACTTGAGAAAATTTTGTCGCTATTGTCACAAGCATACAATTCATGGGGAAATAAAGAAATAGATCGAGCAGAACGTGTGTTCAATCTTTCCAATCCAAGGGACAGGAAAAGGAAGAACTTCACATATATATATATAATATAAAAATCAAACTTATTTTGGTCGGATATGAAATGAATAAAAAAATAGAATTTTAGAGATAAGGAATAAACCATGGATAAATCCAAGCAACCTTTTCGTAAATCCAAGCGATCTTTTCGTAGACGTTATCCCCCAATTGAATCGGGGGATCGAATTGATTATAGAAATATGAGTTTAATTAGTCGATTTATTAGTGAACAAGGAAAAATATTATCTAGACGGGTGAATAAATTGACCTTGAAACAACAACGATTAATTACTATTGCTATAAAACAAGCTCGTATTTTATCTTTGTTACCTTTTCTTAATAATGAGAAACAATTTGAGAGAGCTGAATCGATCCCTAGAACTACAGGTCCTAGAACCAGAAATAAATAGGTATCTCCTCAATTGACTCAAAACTCCAATCGGAACTCAAGCTCATATTAATGTTTTGTTTGAAAAAAAAAAAGAAATAAATAAAAAAGAAAAAAGATTTCTTTTTTATTGAAAGATACTCGTTCATTCTTACGACTTTATTTATCTTAATTTATTTTGATTTGATCTCCCCGGAGAATGGACTCCGGGGAATTCATTTTCAATCACTTCTATTTCTATATAGAAATATTACTTTAGAATCTCCTTTATTTGAAAATCTTGTTGGAAATAATGTAAAGACAATTCTTATTTGATATAGCTATTTGTGCAAGTATTTTACGATTAAGAAGCAATCGCTTCTTGTACAGATTGTGTATTAATCGACTATAACTAAAGAATACCTTATTCTCACGAGTTTCTGCATTTATCCGAGTGATCCACAAACGACGAAAATCCCTCTTTTGTCTGCCCCTATCTCGATGAGAGGAAACCAAAGCTCTCATTTTCTGTTGAGTAATGGTTCGAGTAAGTCTTGAATGAGCCCCTATAAAGGTTGATGCAAATAAACGAATTTTTGTTCGACGTCTCCGAGCTATATATCCTCGTTTAACTCTGGTCATTGAATCAAATTAAACTTTAATGAATAACTAATTGATTTCTCTTCTTTCAGTCATCCTTTTATTCCCCGGTCGATTAATAACAAAACGGATTATTCCAATATATAAAATTCAAATTCCAATGGCTTTTGCTACTATGACCTTCCCAACCACGATTTTTTATTCCGTCCGGGCATTTTACTTGGAAATAATCAATTTTATCGATACTCAATAAATCAAAATAGTGGGTTCCATCGTTTCTATGGTTATTTCGTAAACGGTGAGGTCCTCTCTATACACCGGAGCCTCTTCTTTTATTTAATCAAATGTTATTGTGAACTTGTACAGTTCACGCTCTTTGGCTCTACCCATCAATTATACAATAATAGATAGCTCTTTTCACAAAAAAAGTTATCCATACAGTGACGGCATTTAATTATGAAAGTTCGCTAGGTAGCTGACCTTATTAGTCCGTTCTTTCAAGAATACGAGCATCACTTTTTGCTTCTTTTCTTATAGTACTATTTCCTCCGCTTAATGGATAACTATTTGCTACCAATGGAGAATTTATTCTCATCTCAAATGGGGTCGATTGGATTTGCACCAACAGAAACCATAAATTCGATACACAAACAATATAGGTATATGATAGATCTTCATTTTGAGGTAGTAAATAACTTTCTTCCACTCTATCTATCTTATTCATTGTTACTGGTGAATAGTATTGGAAAAAATTGTTTCATTTATTCGAACTCATGATATAAACGAGTCGCACATACACCCTAGTACATGTTCCTCGACGCTGAGGACATCCTCGAAGAGCGGGGGATTTTGTGACATTTCTTATTGGCTGTCTTGTGTTTCTAATAAGTTGTTTCATAGTTGGCATGTCGTATATATAGATAGAATAGTTTGGTTTAGATCGATCTTAACCTGGTGATTGATGATTATGAATTATTTCTATTCAATATCAAAAGAAAATCACGGAAAATTCAAATTATGGTTTGAAATGGAATCATGGATTGAAATTACACGGAATCCCCAGTATTTTTCTTTTCAACCGCTACAAGATCAACAATGCCATGACCTTGGGCTTCTGTTGCTGACATAAAAACATCTCTTTCCATATCTTCGGATATAACCCATAAAGGATTGCCTGTTCTTTGTACATAAACCCTTGTAAGGGTTTCGCGAAGTTTCAGTAGTTCTTCCGCTTCCAGGATAAATTCTCCTACTTGTGCCTCATAAAAAGAACTAGCAGGTTGGTGAATCATAACCCTGATAATATTGATATAACATCATGCATGAAGAAAGAGTTCTTCTATCTCGCACGATTGGGCTAAAGTAAGAGATAAAAAAACAAGAAGAAAAAAAAATAGAATTGAACAACCGTACAGGCATGTTTTGTTCATTGCATACGGCTCCGCAATGGAATTTACTTTTTCCTCTTTTCTATTCTATCGAAGAAAGAAATAGGATCCTTCCGATCCAAATCGTTGAATGATCCATTTTCCACCCTTCCTTTCGTATCGTAGGAAAAAAAATACTATGATGGTTCTGTTGCTTTCCATATTTATCTCGTCTTTGATTTAGCAATTCCAAAGTTTCTTTTTGATACGATCAAAATAAGTAAAAATGATCTTTTTTCCCATTTACGGCCTCTTTCTTTAATAACATAAATATCAGTAACGAGACTTTTAGTGTGGAAGAAAAAAGGTTTGTGACGCTGAAATGTACTCCCGACACATAAGATAAAATCGGAAATAACCTTTGTTTCATACTACTATTTCGATATAAAATCTCATGTTAGGAAAAAAATAATGGATTGCTCATATCGAACTCGAAGTGCCATGCTATTATTACTTATTATTTATATTCGATATGGCGAAGGCATAGTTTTCTTCTTTTTTTTTTCAAATAAAAACTTCATTGGCGCCAAGCGTGAGGGAATGCTAGACGTTTGGTAATTTCTCCTCCGACCAGAATGAAAGATCCCATTGAAGCGGCTAATCCCATGCATATTGTATGTATATCGGGTGACACAAATTGCATAGTATCATAAATAGCTATTCCTGGTATTACCCATCCACCGGGAGAGTTTATAAACAAATAAAGATCCTTAGTAGCATCTTCTATACTGAGATATACCATGAGACCAACAAGTTGATTCGAGATTTCGCTATCAACCTCTTGCCCTAAAAAAAGTAATCTTTCTCGATGAAGTCGGTTGATTAGGACAAAATTGTATCCCTTACGAATCGTACGTGCACCTTTGGATGCATACGGTTCAAAAAAAAATTGCGAAAAAAGAATCAATGTGTCGATTCCATTCCTATCTCTTTTTTTTTTGTAACAGATTTCTGTTTTTCTGATGAAGTCATTTTTTTTTCTATCTTTTCAAAAAAAAAAAAGACGAGTTTTGGCCCCCACTAAAAAAAAGAATTTACTGAACTTATTGAACTAACCTTTCATTGATGTATTGTTTCGTCGAGATTCCAATCACGATGTAATTTTCTTGTTCCTGAATGGGTCCTTTCAATTCTTTTAGGTTCATGTTCTACTCCGGGGAAAGATCTGTCCGAATTCCATTTGCACATATAGGACAAATGATCTCAGTACCGCTTCTTTTTGTTATAACTTTTTTTTTTCAATTTCTTTCATACCTTCCCCCAAACTATTCGATGTGCTCATCATACTGGTTAGCAAGGCAGTTTCAGATTGCCCCTAAAATAAGTATAAGAATTATCTATGATACAAGTGGTAATCATACATATATTACCATTACCAATTTGGTATTTTCTGAACGGAGCCTGGATACTTTATTAGTCCAAGTCAACCATAAATTCTTCTAATTGATAATATTTATCCTCAATATCAATTGATCCAATTTCACTTCACGCTCCGAATGATTGATGGTTCAATCAATACAATATTTCATTTCTTGGGCGAAACGTAGGATATCTCGATCGGGGGAGAAAACGGGTAAGTCCCGTATGACCCAATACGTTTGACAAGTCGCACTATACGTCAACCCAAACTGCATCTTCCTCTCCAGGACTCCGAAAAGGTACTTTTGGAACACCAATGGGCATTAAATGTAAGAAAAAAATGAAGTACTATAGTTCACTTTAATATGGAAACGTAAGAATGGGTTTATTGTTTTCATCATTTTTTTTTTCTTTATTCTCTTTTATACATAGATTGAAGGTTGATATGGGAAGACAAAATAAAGAAAAATTTTAACGAACGGGTCCGCCGATCGTTCGAATAATTAATAAGTATCCGTGCATTCCTTCCCCTAAAATGGGACCAATCCCCCCATTGCGTATTGGTACTTATCGAGTATAGAATAGATCTGTTTCTCTTTGTTCTTACGAACAGAATTCCTCCGTTATTTTCAACGGAATGAATAGAATAAATAGTAACCCTTTCTCATACGGAATCCACTAAAAAGGTTAGGTACATAGTATAAGTTTCAATGCGATAAAGTTACATAGTATCCATTTTTCTTTACTAAAGGGGTATTTCCATGGGTTTGCCTTGGTATCGTGTTCATACTGTTGTATTGAATGATCCCGGTCGATTGCTTTCTGTCCATATAATGCATACAGCTCTAGTTTCTGGTTGGGCTGGTTCGATGGCTTTATACGAATTGGCGGTTTTTGATCCCTCTGACCCTGTTCTTGATCCAATGTGGAGACAGGGGATGTTCGTTATACCCTTCATGACTCGTTTAGGAATAACCAATTCGTGGGGTGGTTGGAGTATTTCAGGAGGAACTATAACGAATCCGGGTATTTGGAGTTATGAAGGCGTGGCAGGGGCACATATTGTGTTTTCTGGCTTGTGTTTCTTGGCAGCCATCTGGCATTGGGTATATTGGGATCTAGAAATATTCTGTGATGAACGTACAGGAAAACCTTCTTTGGATTTGCCCAAGATCTTCGGAATTCATTTATTTCTCTCAGGAGTAGCTTGTTTTGGATTTGGCGCATTTCATGTAACAGGCTTATATGGTCCTGGAATATGGGTATCCGATCCTTATGGACTAACTGGAAAAGTACAATCTGTAAATCCGGCGTGGGGCGCGGAAGGTTTTGACCCTTTTGTTCCGGGAGGAATAGCCTCTCATCATATTGCAGCGGGTACATTGGGCATATTAGCGGGCCTATTCCATCTTAGTGTTCGTCCGCCTCAACGTCTATACAAAGGATTACGTATGGGCAATATTGAAACTGTACTATCTAGTAGTATCGCTGCTGTTTTTTTTGCAGCTTTCGTTGTTGCCGGAACTATGTGGTATGGTTCAGCAACTACCCCAATAGAGTTATTTGGTCCTACTCGTTATCAGTGGGATCAGGGATACTTCCAGCAAGAAATATATAGAAGAGTTGGCGCCGGACTAGCCGAAAATCTGAGTTTAGCGGAAGCTTGGTCTAAAATTCCCGAAAAATTAGCTTTTTATGATTACATTGGTAATAATCCGGCAAAGGGGGGCTTATTCAGAGCAGGATCAATGGACAGCGGAGATGGAATAGCTGTTGGGTGGTTAGGTCACCCCGTCTTTAGAGATAAAGACGGTCGTGAGCTTTTTGTACGCCGTATGCCTACTTTTTTTGAAACATTTCCGGTAGTTTTGGTAGATGGAGACGGAATTGTGAGGGCCGATGTTCCTTTTAGAAGAGCAGAGTCCAAGTATAGTGTTGAGCAAGTAGGTGTAACCGTTGAGTTCTATGGTGGCGAACTCAATGGAGTCAGTTATAGTGATCCTGCTACCGTGAAAAAATATGCTAGACGTGCTCAATTAGGTGAAATTTTTGAATTAGACCGGGCTACTTTGAAATCCGATGGTGTTTTTCGTAGCAGTCCAAGAGGTTGGTTCACTTTTGGGCATGCCACGTTTGCTTTGCTCTTCTTTTTCGGACATATTTGGCATGGTGCTAGAACTTTGTTCAGAGATGTTTTTGCCGGTATTGATCCAGATTTGGATGCTCAAGTGGAATTTGGAGCATTCCAAAAACTTGGAGATCCAACTACAAAGAGACAAGTAGTCTGATACAAGATTGCTACGGTATCTTTATCTTTCGATTCTATTTTTTTTTGAATTGAATAGGGTAAGGTACCTAAAAAATCTTGGCTCGAATCACTCACTTTTCCTTTTTCCCATTTTTTATATGGTATTTAAATAATCCAAAATGAATAGGTGTGGAAGCTATAATTGTAAACCACGATCGAATCTATGGAAGCATTGGTTTATACATTCCTTTTAGTCTCGACTTTAGGGATAATTTTTTTCGCTATCTTTTTTCGAGAACCGCCTAAGGTTCCTACTAAAAAATGAAATGATTTTTCATTATCTTAACTGATGTTGAAGTAATGAGCCGACCAATAGGGTCGGCTCATTACTTCAATTAGTTTAGTCTCCGTGTTCTTCGAATGGATCTCTTAATTGTTGAGAGGGTTGCCCAAAAGCGGTATATAAAGCGTACCCCGTAAAGCTTACAAGTAAACCAGATATGGAGATGGCGACTAGGGTTGCTGTTTCCATTTTTAGATAATTTTAAGATCACAATGGATCTACGATAAGATCGTTTATTTACAACTACAACGGAATGGTATACAAAGTCAACAGATCTCAATCAATAATTAAATAGGATTTATGGCTACACAAACCGTTGAGGGTAGTTCTAGATCTAGACCAAGACAAACTAACGTAGGGAGTTTATTGAAACCATTGAATTCAGAATATGGTAAAGTAGCCCCAGGCTGGGGGACTACACCACTTATGGGAATTGCAATGGCTCTATTTGCGATATTCCTATCTATTATTTTAGAAATTTATAATTCTTCCGTTTTACTAGATGGAATTTCCATGAGTTAGGTTAATAAGAATTAGGAAGTCCTAGTTTTTGATCAAAAGGGATTACTTTACTTAAGACTCGGATTTTTTTTATATACCCTTCTGGTAGTTCGACTGTGGAATTTATTTGTTTCGGTATTTCCGGAATATGAGCGTGTGACTTGTTATAATTGATCCTATTGATAATACAGAGACTGAGCCTGTCATCTCTATCAAGATGATTCTACCTCGTCGGATATTTATTCTAGTATCTGGAGCACGAAATATATAGATCAAGAAAAGAAATATTGGAACTATGATTCATACCTACTATTCAGACCTCGCGACCGGACTCAAAAAAGAATTTAAGTATTTTAGAAATCAAACGATTTTTCTTTCTTCAGATTTATTTTGTCCGAGGGACATCTATTTCTCTAGATTTTGTTGAGTCATTACATCCACTCATTAAATAAGTGATGATCAAATAGTTTTTACTCAGAGAACCTTTGAGTTTAGCTTGGGACAAAATCATCGTGGTTCTAGTATGAATCTGAGGTTTTAATTGATTCATAGGGTCTCAACAAGAGAATTCCTATCAATAGTAAAACAAGAGTCAATTCGCATTACGTACAAAAAAATAGGGAAGAGAAGATTCAAGAGGCCTGTAACGATTAACATAAAGAAAGACAGACGAGCCGACTTGCTATTTTTTGGCATTATCATCACAAAGAAAGAGGAGATTCCTTTTTTTTGTTACTTACTGTTTTCGGGACAAATCGAATCAAGCGGCTAAGAAGAAGTTTTGAACTTTCTATTATATATCCGTTGAAACCAGTATTTGTGTGTTTCTGTTTGAGCCGTACGAGATGAAATTCTCATATACGGTTCTTGGAGGGGGAGTCCTCTTGGATTACCTATCTCAATAAAGTATATGATTGGTTCGAGGAACGTCTCGAGATTCAAGCGATTGCAGACGATATAACTAGTAAGTATGTTCCTCCTCATGTCAACATATTTTATTGTCTAGGGGGGATCACACT